ATCGACTTGTATGTAACTATTGAGAGTCAAGATATTATACATAACGTGACTATTCCACCAAAAAGTTTGCTTTTAGTTCAAAACGATCAATATGTAGAATCAGAACAAGTGATTGCCGAAATCCGTTCTGGAACATATACTTTGAGTTTTAAAGAGAGGGTTCGAAAACATATTTATTCCGACTCAGAGGGCGAAATGCACTGGAGTACTGACGTCTCCCATGCACCTGAATTTATATATAGTAATGTACATCTATTACCAAAAACAAGCCATCTATGGATATTATCAGGAGGTTCATCCAAATCCAGTATAATTCCCTTTTCGATACACAAGGATCAAGATCAAATGAACGTTCATTCTCTTTCTGTCGAACAAAGATATATTTCTAGCCCTTCAGTAAATAATGATCACGTTAAACAAAAATTCTTTAGTTCAGATTTTTCAGGTAAAAAGGAAGGTAGGATTCCTGATTATTTAGAACTTAATCGAGTCATATGTACTAGCTATTGTAATCTCATATCTTCGGCTATTATCCACGGGAATTCTGATTTATTGGCAAAGAGGCGAAGAAATAGATTCATCATCCCATTCCAATCGATTCAAGAACGAGAGAAAGAACTAATGTCCCACTCCAGTATTTCAATTGAAATACCCATAAATGGTATTTTCCGTAGAAATAGTATTTTTGCTTTTTTCGACGATCGCCAATACCGAAGAAAGAGTTCAGGAATTACTAAATATGGGACTATAGGGGTGCATTCAATTGTCAAAAAAGAAGATTTGATTGAGTATCAAGGAGTCAAAGAATTTAAGCCAAAATACAAAATGAAAGTAGATCGCTTTTTTTTCATTCCAGAGGAAGTGTATATTTTCCCCGAATCTTCTTCCCTAATGGTACGGAATAATAGTATCATTGGAGGAGATACACAAATTACTTTAAATACAAGAAGTCGAGTAGGCGGATTGGTCCGAGTGGAGAAAAAAAAAAAAAAAATAGAACTTAAAATCTTTTCTGGAGATATCCATTTTCCGGGAGAGGCAGATAAGATATCCCGACACAGTGGTATCTTGATACCACCAGGAACGGTAAAAACAAAGTCTAAGGATTCCTTAGAAGTGAAAAGTTGGATATATGTCCAACTTTTCACACCTACCAAGAAAAAGTATTTTGTTTTTGTTCGCCCAGTAGTCATATTCGAAATAACAGATGGTATAAATTTAGAAAGACTTCTCCTCCAAGCCCCATTGCAGGAAAAGGATAATCTGAAGCTTCGAGTTGTCAATTATATTCTTTATGGAAATGGTAAACCACGTCAGGGAATTTCTGACACAAGTATTCAACTAGTTCGGACTTGTTTAGTCTTGAATTGGGATCAAGACAAAAAAAATTCTTTTATCGAGGGGGCCCAAGCTTCTGTTGTTGAAGTAAATACAAAGGGTCTGATTCGTGATTTTCTAAGAATCAACTTAATGAAATCCCCTATTTCATATATCAGCAGAAAAAGGAATGATCCATCCGGGTCAGGATTGGTCTCTGATAATGGGTTAGATCGTCTTAATATTAATCCACTTTCTTCCGTTTATTCCAAGGCAAGATCACTTAAAAAAAATCAAGGAACTCTTAGTACGTTGTTGAATAGAAATAACGAATGTCAATCGTTGATGATTTTGTCATCATCTAATTGTTTTCGAATGGATCTATTCAATGGTGTAAACTCTCACAATGTAATAAAAGAAACAATTAAAGGAAATCCTATAATTCCACTTAGGAATTGGTTGGGCCCCTTAGGAATAGCCCTTCAATTTGCGAATTTTTATTCATTTTACCATTTCATAACTCATAATCAGATTTCCGTAACTAAATATCTGAAACTTAACAATTTAAAACAGACTTTTCAAGTATTTCAATATTATTTAATGGATGAAAAGGAGAGAATTGTTAATCCCGATCCATGCAGTAAGGGTGTTTTGAATCCATTCAATTTGAAGTGGTATATTCGCCGTCATAATTATTATCATAATTCTTGTGAAGAAAGATTGACAATAATTAGCCCGGGGCAGTTTATTTGTGAAAATATATATATGGCCAAAAACGGACCACACCTAAAATCGGGCCAAGTTATAATTGTTTACGTTGACTATGTAGTAATAAGATCGGCTAATCCTTATTTGGCCACTCCGGGGGCAACTGTTCACGGCCATTATGGAGAAATCCTTTATGAAGGAGATACGTTAGTTACATTTATATATGAAAAATCGAGATCTGGTGATATAACACAGGGTCTTCCAAAAGTGGAACAAGTGTTAGAAGTGCGTTCAATTGATTCAATATCGATAAACTTAGAAAAGAGAGTTGAGAGTTGGAAGGGGTGTATAACAAGAATTCTTGGAATTCCTTGGGGATTCTTGATTGGTGCTGAGTTAACTATAGCGCAAAGTCGTATCTCTTTGGTTAATAAGATCCAAAAGGTTTATCGATCCCAGGGGGTGCAGATCCATAATAGGCATATCGAAATTATTGTACGTCAAATAACATCAAAAGTCTTGGTTTCAGACGATGGAATGTCTAATGTTTTTTTACCCGGAGAGCTTATTGGATTATTGCGAGCGGAACGAACAGGACGCGCTTTGGAGGAAGCGATCTGTTACCGAGCCATATTATTGGGAATAACAAGAGCATCTTTGAATACTCAAAGTTTCATATCCGAGGCGAGTTTTCAAGAAACTGCTCGCGTTTTAGCAAAAGCCGCTCTCCGCGGTCGTATTGATTGGTTGAAAGGCCTGAAAGAAAACGTTGTTCTAGGTGGTAGGATACCCGTCGGTACCGGATTCAAAAGACTAGTGCACCGCGCAAAGCAATATAAGAGTATTGCTTTGAAAATCAAAAAGAAGAATTTATTCGAGGGGGAAAGGAGAGATATCTTGTTCCACCACCGAGAATTATTTGATTCGTGCATTTCAAAAATTTCTATGATCCAGCAGAACAATCATTTATAGGATTTAATGATTCCTAAGAGGGGATTTATCCTTTTAACTATTGATTGTCTTGTGATTTGTTAGATGGGATTTGTGTTAATAATAATAAAGAAATAAAGATAATACGTAATAGACAGACATTAATCGCTTCGTTCGTATATCAATGTCCAATTTCGGGGAAAAGGGAAAGTTCCGTCGGAACAATTATTTATTTCAGGGTACCCCGTTCTTTTTTTTTAAAAAAAAAAAAGAGAGGGAGAAAGTGTGGGGAGAAATGAGAAGAAGATATTGGAACATTAATTTGGAGGAGATGCTGGAAGCAGGAGTTCATTTTGGTCATGGGACTAGAAAATGGGATCCAAGAATGGCACCTTATATTTCTGCAAAGCGTAAAGGTATTCATATTACAAATCTTACTCGAACTGCTCGTTTTTTATCAGAAGCTTGTGATTTAGTTTTTGATGCAGCAAGTAGCCGAAAACAATTCTTAATTGTTGGTACCAAAAAGAAAGCAGCTGATTCAGTAGCGCGAGCTGCAATAAGGGCTCGGTGTCATTATGTTAATAAAAAATGGCTCGGCGGTATTTTAACGAATTGGTCCACTACAGAAACGAGACTTCAAAAGTTCAGGGACTTGAGAATGGAACAAAAAACAGGAAGACTAAACCGCCTTCCGAAGGGGGATGCGGCTCGATTGAAGAGACAGTTATCTGACTTGAAAACATATCTGGGGGGGATTAAATATATGACGGGGTTACCCGATATTGTAATAATTCTTGATCAGCAAGAAGAATATACGGCTCTTCGAGAATGTCTCACTTTGGGAATTCCAACGATTTGTTTAATTGATACAAACAGTGACCCGGATCTGGCAGATATTTCGATTCCAGCGAATGATGACGCTATTGCTTCAATCCGATTAATTCTTAACAAATTAATATTTGCAATTTGTGAGGGTCGTTCTAGTTATATACGAAATCCCTGATTAATTATAAGATAAATAAATATAATAATAAGATAAATAAATAATTTTGCGAACTATATGAATTTATGGAATTGGTTCTTATTTCTGAATCGCACAAAAACAAAACAGATAAAAAGAACTGGGGATATTCTGTGATTAGTTGTTATTCAAAATAGAAAATAAAAATGGACAACGTTAAAAAAAAGATAGTTGAATCAAAATAATTCCTTTTTTTTTTCATTCAGAGGGCAATATGAATGTTCTATCATGTTCCATCAACACATTAAAGGGGCTATATGATGTATCCGGTGTGGAAGTAGGCCAGCATTTCTATTGGAAAATAGGGGGGTTTCAAGTCCATGCTCAAGTACTTATTACGTCTTGGGTTGTAATTGCTATTTTATTAGGGTCATCTATTGTAGCTGTTCGGAATCCACAAACCATTCCGACTAATGGCCAGAATTTCTTCGAATATGTCCTTGAATTCATTCGAGACGTGAGCAAAACTCAGATTGGAGAGGAATATGGTCCATGGGTTCCTTTTATTGGAACTCTCTTTCTATTTATTTTTGTTTCTAATTGGTCTGGGGCCCTTTTACCTTGGAAAATCATAGAGTTACCTCATGGAGAGTTAGCTGCACCTACGAATGATATAAACACTACTGTGGCTTTAGCTTTACTTACGTCAGTAGCCTATTTTTATGCCGGCCTTAGCAAAAAAGGATTAGGTTATTTTGGTAAATACATTCAACCAACTCCGATCCTTTTACCCATTAACGTTTTAGAAGATTTCACAAAACCCTTATCACTTAGCTTTCGACTTTTCGGAAATATATTAGCGGATGAATTAGTAGTTGTTGTTCTTGTTTCTTTAGTGCCTTTAGTGGTTCCTATACCTGTAATGTTTCTTGGATTATTTACAAGCGGTATTCAAGCTCTTATTTTTGCAACTTTAGCTGCGGCTTATATAGGTGAATCCATGGAGGGGCATCATTGACTAATTTTCGAAATAGTTTTTAGAGAATCGCCTTGGTGAACATAAATATAAACATACCAAGACAAAGGGGTCTATACGATCTCGAGGACTAGTAAAAAAGATTACGATATTCGAGAATTGTAAAAAAAAAAAAGGAAAGAGATCTAAAAGATCTTTTTCCTAAACTTCATTTTACCAATTTAGCCCCCCTTCCAATTCAATGAATATTCTCTTTAGAGTGATAGTGTCTTGATTGTTTTATTCATTCAATTCCAATTTTAGGAGTCATAATCCGAATAAGAATTCTTTATTTGATTTGTTTACAATATGATTTGATTTGTTTACAATATGCGATTAGACTTTTCTAGAGCCATTCCCGTTTCAGTCGGGTTTTTTATTCAATTCACCGATTGACCAAAACAAAATATTGAATATTAATAAATAATCAATTACATCAACTTAGATCACTTATATTTTTATACAATGATTTACAATAATTCAGCCTAAGGAATTCGTCCGTTTAGTGTCTATTTAGATTGATTCTATCCATCTGAGATAATGATAAATAAAAGGAAGAGAAAAGTTTACAGATTACAAAAAAAAAATGGGTTGTTTAGCAGAGCGGGATCAAACTAGGTGTAGGGAAATATATAATGGCTATAAGCCAACTTTCCTGTGTAGATGTTTTGAAAAATGATTTTATAATCCGATTGAATCTAAGATACGAAACGAATAGTTGGTTTACGTTATGGACGAAAGACATGTATATGGAATATTAGGCATTAACTAGTTATATATTAGTATTAGTTAAAAGATATATCTAATCGGCCATATTACTGGGAGTTTAGATCGAGATTCCAATAAAAGTCCTTCTTTTCGGTTGTAAAACTGTAATTGTGAATTGAATATTGAATAAAGAAATTAAATCCCGAAAAGGAGCGAAGAGTTTGAATTCAAAGAATGGCTCGGAATAAAGAAAGAAATGAAAAAACAAAAGGTTGTATGAATTCACAAAAACGCAATGGGCAGAAACTAAAAATAAAAAATAAATATCAGATATCGAAGTAATTCTAATGATTTAATAATATTATTTATTACTTCAATTTGAAATTTTGAGTTGTTTCGACTGTATGAAAATCTTATCGCTGAAATAATTAAGTCATAGTTTATTGGTTGATTGTATCATTAACCATTTCTTTATTTTGTTGCGAGGAATTTATTATGAATCCATTGATTTCTGCCGCTTCCGTTATTGCTGCTGGGTTGGCCGTTGGGCTTGCTTCTATTGGACCTGGGGTTGGTCAAGGTACTGCTGCAGGTCAGGCTGTAGAAGGTATTGCGAGACAGCCCGAGGCGGAGGGAAAAATACGAGGTACTTTATTACTTAGTCTGGCTTTTATGGAAGCTTTAACAATTTATGGATTGGTTGTTGCATTAGCACTTTTATTTGCGAATCCTTTTGTTTAATCCTAAAAATACGTATTTTTTTATTTTATTGACTTGTGCTTGATGCTTGCTTTTTCAAATTATATCAAGATTTAACTCTTTATTTATTTTTCTTTATTTATTTTTAGTGGGACAATTATGGTATGGGAAGGACTGATTTGAGAATGAGGAAGTAGTATACGAACGAACTCGCTTTCTTCCTTCCCCCTTCTTAGTCCAATCAAAACCTTTTTTAGGAAGTGTTGCGGGACAAATAAAAATTCGCAATTAACACGAGACCTAGTACCAAATTATAATAAATATTATTCTTATTATAAATTCTAAATTTCTAATTACCGAAAAAAGGTAAGTAAATGAATAGAATACGGATAAATGCATAAAAGAACAATAATATAGAAAATATCAATATAAATATGTATATAGAAAAATAGAAATATATAGAATAAAAAAGATAATTTAATTAATCTGTCTATATCTATAAAATAAGAGGAGATCCATATGAAAACTATAACCGACTCTTTCGTTTCTTTTGGTCACTGGCCGTCCGCCGGGAGCTTCGGGTTTAATACCGATATTTTAGCAACAAATCTAATAAATCTAAGTGTAGTTCTTGGTGTATTGATTTTTTTTGGAAAGGGAGTGTGTGCGAGTTGTTTATTTCAAGAATACGCTGGATTGAACCAGATGACCTCTTTTTTTTTTCGGTTTAACTAGGAAAGAAAAGGTGCATGGTCCTGCGAATTACTTCTGAATAAATTAATAAATGAATAAATTAATAAGAAAATCGTTAAGAACCATAGCATTTCGCGGTTCATTGGTAAATAGACTTTGATTCTCTATCAACCAATAACGTGGGGCCATTAATTTAATATGGTTAAAGCTAAACTGTTTGAAGTCCGGATGCAGCAAAGTACTCTTTCTACTACTATGTTAATAGATAAATGGGTTCAAAATGAAAAATGAATAGTTGGAAATTGTTTTCGATAGAGAACACTCATGTCGAAAAAAAATGATTTGAACCCTCCCTTTTTTTTTTCGAAAAACGGGGATCTCCCCCATTCTTATCCAATGCTGAATCGATAACCTATGCATAAAGTAAATTCTTTGGATTGGAAGAAAAGAAAAAAAAAGAAACAAC